GGGATTGGATTGGTGACTTACCCATTCAGTGACTTTGGCACTGGACGTTCCAAAAACGGGTACTATCGGATCGGGTGAATTAGAGAATAGACAGAGGTCCGTTGGCATTTCAGCCTTTCTTCTCCTTTCAGGGCCTATCCGAAAGAGAATCCAGTACCTCTTGGTCCTGAATATCAGAATAGGACGAACGAACCGGCCTCCGCGGATATCTTTGCTTCGGAACAAAACCCTGCAATCAAATAGATTGTCCCAAGGGCGCCATATTCTAGGAGCCCAAGTTATGCTATTGAAAATTCGTTCCTCTAGCAGTTCCGGTTTGACCATTCCGTTCCCTTTTTCAAACTCCACTTCTTTTCATATAGCAATCCCTGATCAAAGAGAGAACAATATCCATTTCAAAACATTTCTAACGGATTCCTTGGTTCGGACCGACGAAGTAATGGCACTCGATTATTATCAACCTGACTGCAATCTTTTTCTGTCGGTAAGGATTGCACCAGAGCACCTTCTACTTCTAATAGGCCATGAACTATAGATAGAGAAGAATCATTCTGAGCGAGTCCATAAGAAGCGACCCACTTTTTTTCATCGGTTCCGGGGGAAGACCAAAGATCTTGCGCGACCGGTCCGCCATAAAAACTCAAAAGAGAAAGAAGTCTCGTTAATCTCTTCATGCTCGTTCCAAGTTCGAAGTACCCTTTGGCCAAAGAAAAACCCGCTTCCTGACACGATTGCCTCTTTATCTTTATATAGATAGATTCTATGGGGTTATTACTTAGAAGTCTATTTTGTACAAGAGCCCCTCCTATCTGATAGAAAAGGGTCCCATGATCCCGAGCCGGTCTTACCTTGGCTCGCAAACCCCAAGTTTGTCTATGAAGAGCCAATCTAATTGTATTAGTTTCTATAATGGATTTCTTATGTGGAATACTAATGGATAGGGCCTCGTTGCTAAGTGCTACAAGATCTAGTGCACTGGAACTCGTGGTTATGGACCCGAATCCTTTAGTATGGAACATTGTCTTTTCCAAGTAAAAACCCCTAGTATATGAAAGAATGAAAAGGTGCTTTCGTTCTTGTGGAATAAGAAGCCCTCGTACCTTAATGAAAGGAAAATAGGAATTTTTCGTTAGGTATTTGACCAAATAGGATCGTCCAGTTCCTATAGAACCTATCACTAAAATACCCGATAGGGCTAAGCGGAACGAAAAGGGTTTTCCATGAGATGGTAAATGAAAACGATTAGCCCCACACGAGGTTTGGGAATAAGTGATTGTCTGATAATGAGCAAGGAATATACGTCTTTCTGCTAAAGAGGATCTATTAAACTCATAATTCATTAGATCCTTGTTATCAATGTCAACTAGGTATCATAAGTAAATGGATCCCGGTTGTTCAATCCTTTGATAACCAAGGTCATTCTTTGCTAAAGAGAAATGATCACTATGAGTCAGACTCAATAGAATTGGATCCATTCCAAATAGCGAGAATTAGGATTCTTGATCCCTCTCAATCTCTCTTTCAATTCGAGGATCCAGAGAGGTGTTTTCATAGTCATCTCCGAATATTTGCCATCTCCGAATATTTTCGATTTCATTTTTCTATGATATGTCTTTCTATATGAAAATTGGTTATTTACGATGTACGATGATCCCTGTTAAGCATCCATGGCTGAATGGTTAAAGCGCCCAACTCATAATTGGTAAATTTGCGGGTTCAATTCCTGCTGGATGCACGCGAACGGGAACGTTCCATAAGTCTATTGGAACTGGCTCTCTATCCATGGAATCTCATCCATCATCCATACATAACGAATTGGTATGGTATATTCATACCATAACATAAGAACAATAAGAACTCGAATTCTTATCGATACTGGAACTCAGAGCATAGGAGGGAAAGTCGATTTATGGATGGAATCAAATACGCAGTATTTACAGAAAAAAGTCTTCGTTTATTGGGAAAGAATCAATATACTTTTAATGTCGAATCGGGATTCACTAAGACAGAAATAAAGCATTGGGTCGAACTCTTCTTTGGTGTTAAGGTAGTAGCTGTGAATAGCCATCGACTACCCGGAAAGGGTAGAAGAATGGGACCTATTCTGGGACATACAATGCATTACAGACGTATGATCATTACCCTTCAACCGGGTTATTCTATTCCACTTCTAGATAGAGAAAAAAACTAAAGGAGAATACTTAATAATACGGCGAAACATTTATACAAAACACCTATCCCGAGCACACGCAAGGGAACCGTAGACAGGCAAGTGAAATCCAATCCACGAAATAATTTGATCCATGGACGGCACCGTTGTGGTAAAGGTCGTAATTCCAGAGGAATCATTACCGCAAGGCATAGAGGGGGAGGTCATAAGCGCCTATACCGTAAAATCGATTTTCGACGGAATCAAAAAGACATATCTGGTAGAATCGTAACCATAGAATACGACCCTAATCGAAATGCATACATTTGTCTCATACACTATGGGGATGGTGAGAAGAGATATATTTTACATCCCAGAGGGGCTATAATTGGAGATACTATTGTTTCTGGTACAAAAGTTCCTATATCAATGGGAAATGCCCTACCTTTGAGTGCGGTTTGAACTATTGATTTACGTAATTGGAAGTAACCAATTAGGTTTACGACGAAACCTAGAAATCGATCACTGATCCAATTTGACTACCTCTACGGGATAGACCTCAACAGAAAACTGTTGAGTAACGGCAGCAAGTGATTGAGTTCAGTAGTTCCTCATAGAAAATTATTGACTCTAGAGATATGGTAATATGGAGAAGACAAAATTGTTTGAAGCACGCACAGAACCGGAAGCGCCCCTTGTTTCAAAGAGAGGAGGACGGGTTATTCACATTTAATTTGATGGTCAGAGGCGAATTGAAAGCTAAGCAGTGGTAATTAAGACCCCCCGGGGAAAATAGGGATGTCTCCTACGTTACCCATAATATGTGGAAGTATCGACGTAATTTCATAGAGTCATTCGATCTGAATGCTACATGAAGAACATAAGCCAGATGACGGAACGCGGAGACCTAGGATGTAGAAGATCATAACATGAGCGATTCGGCAGATTTGGATTCCTTTCCTATATATCCACTCATGTGGTACTTCATCATACGATTCATATAAGATCCATCTGTCTAGAGATCGTCATATACATCTAGAAAGCTGTATGCTTTGGAAGAAGCTTGTACAGTTTGGGAAGGGGTTTTTTGAGAGAAAAGAAGAATCTACTTCAACCGATATGCCCTTAGGCACGGCCATACATAACATAGAAATCACACGTGGAAGGGGTGGGCAATTAGCTAGAGCAGCAGGTGCTGTAGCGAAACTGATTGCAAAAGAGGGTAAATCGGCCACTTTAAGATTACCATCTGGGGAGGTCCGTTTGGTATCCCAAAATTGCTTAGCAACAGTCGGACAAGTGGGTAATGTTGGGGTGAACCAAAAAAGTTTGGGTAGAGCCGGATCTAAGTGTTGGCTAGGTAAACGCCCCGTAGTAAGAGGGGTAGTTATGAACCCTGTGGACCACCCCCATGGGGGCGGTGAAGGGAAAGCCCCCATTGGTAGAAAAAAACCCACAACCCCTTGGGGTTATCCTGCGCTTGGAAGAAGAACTAGGAAAAGGAAAAAATATAGTGATAGTTTTATTCTTCGTCGCCGTAAGTAAATACGTAACTAGGAATATGGAAAATTGCATTTTTGGAATTTGCAATAATGCGATGGGCGAACGACGGGAATTGAACCCGCGCATGGTGGATTCACAATCCACTGCCTTGATCCACTTGGCTACATCCGCCCCTTATCCAGCTAAAGGATTTTTCTCTTTTTTCCATTCATCATTATTCTATTTATTCTGACCTCCATACTTCGATCGAGATATTGGACATAGAATGCCACTCTTTAAAATGGAAAAAAGGAGTAATCAGCTGTGACACGAAAAAAAACGAATCCTTTTGTAGCTCATCATTTATTGGCAAAAATCGAAAAGGTCAATATGAAGGAGGAGAAAGAAACAATAGTAACGTGGTCCCGGGCATCTAGCATTCTACCCGCAATGGTTGGCCATACAATCGCGATTCATAATGGAAAGGAACATATACCTATTTACATAACAAATCCTATGGTAGGTCGCAAATTGGGGGAATTCGTGCCTACTCGGCATTTCACGAGTTATGAAAGTGCAAGAAAAGATACTAAATCTCGTCGTTAACTGAATTCAGAATAGAAAGATTCAAAATAAAAAAAAAACAAAGGTAGGCGGGGAATAACCCGGGGAATAACCTTATTTATGACAAGTTTCAAACTGGTAAAGTATATCCCTAGGATAAAGAAGAAGAAGAGTGGGCTAAGGAAACTCGCAAGGAAAGTTCCAACCGATCGTCTACTTAAGTTCGAACGGGTTTTCAAAGCACAAAAACGCATCCATATGTCTGTTTTCAAAGCACAAAGAGTTCTTGATGAGATTCGCTGGCGTTACTACGAGGAAACTGTTATGATACTGAACCTCATGCCTTATCGAGCATCTTATCCCATCCTAAAGTTGGTTTATTCGGCAGCAGCAAATGCTACTCATTATAGGGATTTCGACAAAGCGAATTTATTCATCACTAAAGCCGAAGTCAGTAGGAGTACTATCATGAAAAAATTAAGACCTCGAGCTCGAGGACGTAGTTGTCCCATAAAAAAAACCATGTGTCATATAACAATTGTACTAAATATAGTAAAGAAATCTAAATAATCTTTAGATCCATCTTAGATTTCGATTCCCAGTAAAAAAAAAATAGAATAGAAAAATATGGGACAAAAAATAAATCCACTCGGTTTCAGACTTGGTACAACCCAAAATCACCATTCCTTTTGGTTCGCACAACCAAAAAATTATTCTGAAGGTCTACAGGAAGATAAAAAAATACGGAATTGTATCAAGAACTATATACAAAAGAATAGGAAAAAAGGCTCGAATAGAAAAATAGAATCAGACTCAAGTTCCGAAGTAATTACACATAATAGAAAAATGGACTCAGGCTCAAGTTCTGAAGTAATTACACGTATAGAAATTCAAAAAGAAATCGATACGATCCACGTCATAATCCATATTGGATTCCCCAACTTATTAAAGAAAAAAGGAGCAATCGAAGAATTAGAGAAAGATCTACAAAAGGAAGTTAATTCTGTAAACCAGAGACTTAATATTGCTATTGAAAAAGTTAAAGAACCTTATAGACAACCTAACATTCTTGCAGAATATATAGCTTTCCAATTAAAAAATAGAGTTTCATTCCGAAAGGCAATGAAAAAAGCCATTGAATTAACTAAAAAAGCAGATATAAGGGGGGTAAAAGTAAAAATTGCAGGTCGTCTCGCAGGGAAAGAAATTGCACGTGCCGAATGCATCAAAAAGGGTAGACTTCCCCTCCAAACAATTCGCGCTAAAATTGATTATTGCTGCTATCCAATTCGAACTATCTATGGAGTATTAGGTGTAAAAATTTGGATATTCGTAGACGAAGAATAACTAGCCTTGTCTTCCCATTCTGTTCAGTGATAGAATAAAAAATGACAAGAGCCTTATTTTTCCTGAAATCCCTGAAAAAAAAGAAGCAATTCTACCTCTTTCTATAAGATTTAATGAAAATTGATAAATCTTTTAATATAATTGCTATGCTTAGTGTGTGACTCGTTAGTTTTTTCTTTAGAGTCAAAAATGGAGATTCAAAAAAAATTGACTGAACCCTACTATAAATAGAAAAAGAAAAAACTTAGTAATTATAGAAAATTAACTAATAACCAACCTATTGCTTCGTATTGTCGAGATCCTAACTAAGAAACAGTCACTATATGAATAAATACATCTATCATAAATGAGTAGATCTATCATATAGTTGTAGCAACTGCAATTTTTTCTCTAAAAAAGAAAACGGATTCTAGGTTGTGAAGCAAAACTAAAGGGATGTGGATAAAAGGAGGGATGATAGAAAGAAGGAAGAAGAATAAGAAAGATATAGGATTCCAATATGTATGGTCTATGAGTTACATCATAAAAGGCAATGTGATAAAGCATCAATATAATAAAAATAACAGAGAATTCGAAATCGTAACTTGAAACAAAAAATAGAAATTTTAAGCAATAATAAAATAAAGAGCGGCCCGGGTTAATAAAACTGAGAAAATTGACTCGGAAAGAAATTTTTGGAAAGCTCCATTGTGGGATTCAGACCTAACCATTAAAGGAGAAGTAGTGGGAACGACAGAACCTATGACTGCATAGGATTTTATTGAAAAGAATCCTAAGACTTCATTGGGTGGGATGGCGGAACAAACCAAAAAAATTGCCTTATTTGGTAAGGTTATAAATTAACAAATAAGACAGGAAAGAGTAAATATTCGCCCGCGAAATCTTTATTGAATTAGAATACTTTCCCGCGATTCAATAAGAGTCGAAATAAGGAGATTTTTTTTTAAGAAAGATTACATTATCTATAAATATAGAATATAGATAAATAGACACACACATCTAGATATATTCTAGATCTTCTTTCTTGACTATATATTTTTCTATTTTAACAAATTCAATATTCAATATTAAAAAAACCCTAACTTTTTCTATTATCTATTAATGTGCATCTATCCATAATATTCCAAAATATTATGGAATTAGAGAAATTTGCACGCTTTCTCATTTCATTCGCGAGGAGCTGGATGAGAAGAAACTCTCATGTCCAGTTTTGCAGTAGAGATGGAACTAAGAAAGAACCATCGACTATAACCCCAAAAGAACCAGATTTCGTAAACAACATAGAGGAAGAATGAAGGGAAAATCCTGCCGAGGCAATCGTATTTGTTTTGGTAGATATGCTCTGCAAGCACTTGAACCCGCTTGGATCACGTCGAGACAGATAGAAGCAGGACGAAGAGCAATGACACGATATGCACGTCGTGGTGGAAAAATATGGGTACGTATATTTCCCGACAAACCGGTTACACTAAGACCCACGGAAACACGTATGGGCTCAGGAAAGGGATCCCCCGAATATTGGGTAGCCGTTGTTAAACCAGGTCGAATACTTTATGAAATGGGCGGAGTATCTGAAACTGTAGCTAGAGCAGCTATCTCCATAGCTGCCAGTAAAATGCCCATACGAAGTCAATTTCTTCGATTAGAGATATAGCATCCCAAAAAAGGAGTATTGAAGATAAAAAAAACCAGGTTTTTTTTTCTGGAAAGACAATATTTCTTTCATCCTTTTGCATAGAAATAACAAATTGAAATCAAAATAATATGATTCAACCTCAGACCCTTTTAAATGTAGCAGATAACAGTGGAGCTCGAAAATTGATGTGTATTCGAGTCATAGGAGCTGCTAGTAATCAGCGATATGCTCGTATTGGTGATGTTATTGTTGCTGTAATCAAAGACGCAGTGCCCCAAATGCCTCTAGAAAGATCCGAAGTAATTCGAGCTGTAATTGTACGTACATGTAAAGAGTTCAAATGCGAAGACGGTATAATAATACGCTATGATGACAATGCAGCGGTTATCATTGATCAAAAAGGAAATCCAAAAGGAACTCGAGTTTTTGGCGCGATCGCCGAGGAATTGAGAGAATTGAATTTTACTAAAATAGTTTCATTAGCTCCTGAAGTATTATAAATACTAGTAGGCGAGATATAGATCAAAGAAAAAATTAGTAGATTATGTCTCACGTATATGCTTTAAAATCCAAAAGTAAAAGAAAAAAAAAGAAAACATGTTGATTATAGAAAAATTAGGAGGAACCTAGAATTAGAGTCTTATGGGCAAGGACACTATTGCTGATTTACTAACCTCTATAAGAAACGCGGACATGAATAAAAAAGGAACAGTTCGAGTAGTATCTACAAATATTACCGAAAACATTGTTAAAATACTTCTACGAGAGGGTTTTATTGAAAGTGTTCGGAAACATCAGGAAAGTAACAGATATTTCTTGGTTTCAACTTTGCGACATCAAAAGAGAAAGACTAGAAAAGGAATATATAGAACTAGAACCTTTTTAAAGCGTATCAGCCGACCCGGCTTACGAATTTATGCCAACTATCAAGGAATTCCTAAAGTTTTGGGCGGAATGGGAATTGCTATTCTTTCTACTTCTCGAGGTATAATGACAGATCGAGAAGCTCGACTAAACAGAATTGGGGGAGAAGTCTTATGTTATATATGGTAATCGCCCCTCCTATAGTACTCGAATTCTATCTCGAACTTCCTATTTTTCAAATAAAAATACAACGTTTTTTTTTATTTGAAAATCAAAATAGAAAAATAGGAGAAAAAAAATATGACAGAAAAAAAAAATAGCAGAGAAAAAAAAAACCCGAGAGAAGCAAAAGTCACTTTCGAAGGTTTAGTTACGGAAGCCCTACCCAACGGAATGTTCCGCGTTCGCCTAGAGAATGACACCATCATCCTGGGCTATATTTCAGGAAAGATCCGGTCTAGTTCTATACGAATACTGATGGGGGATAGGGTCAAAATTGAAGTAAGTCGTTATGATTCAAGCAAAGGACGTATAATTTATAGACTTCCCCATAAGGATTCGAAGCGTACCGAAGACTCGAAGGATACCGAAGATTTGAAGGATACCAAAGATTCAAAGGATTAGGTTTTTCTTTTTTCTAGGGTAATAAATTCAAAGTTCCAAAATTCAAGCGAAGAGACTTATTTTTTCCCAAAGATTAGATTCATAGTTTAAGAAAGGAATAAGGAAATATGAAAATAAGAGCTTCCGTTCGTAAAATTTGTACAAAATGTCGACTGATTCGTAGGCGTGGACGAATTAGAGTCATTTGTTCCAATCCGAAGCATAAACAAAGGCAGGGGTAATCTTTCGAAAAAGAACTTTACTTTCTAAAAAGTAAAAAAAGTACCCGCGGAAACGTCCAAATTCCAAATAAAATAATTAATAATTAAAGTAAAGGATATATTTTACCCTGAAACGGATATCTTTGTATCTTTTTTTCTTTTTGTTATTTCTAACTCATATTTATGAGATAATAAAATATGACAAAAGCTATACCAAAAATTGGTTCACGTAGGAGAGTGCGTATTGGTTTGCGTAGGAATGCGCGTTTTAGTTTACGGAAAAGTGCACGTAGAATAACAAAAGGAGTTATTCATGTTCAAGCTAGTTTCAACAATACCATTATAACTGTTACAGACCCGCAAGGTCGGGTGGTTTTCTGGTCCTCCGCGGGTACTTGTGGATTCAAAAGCTCAAGAAAAGCATCACCCTATGCTGGTCAAAGAACAGCAGTAGATGCTATTCGTACAGTGGGTTTGCAACGAGCAGAAGTTATGGTAAAGGGTGCTGGTAGTGGAAGAGATGCCGCATTACGAGCCATTGCTAAAAGTGGTGTACGATTAAGTTGTATACGCGATGTAACACCTATGCCGCATAATGGATGTCGACCTCCTAAAAAAAGACGTCTGTAAAAGAATTAAAACGCTTTCAAGAGAAATAAACGATTCAATGATCAAATAATAATACTAGTCTATTATGGTTCGAGAGGAGGTAGCAGGATCCACTCAAACACTACAGTGGAAGTGTGTTGAATCAAGAGTAGATAGTAAGCGTCTTTATTATGGTCGTTTCATTTTGTCCCCGCTTAGAAAAGGTCAAGCGGATACCGTCGGTATTGCCTTGCGAAGAGCTTTACTTGGAGAAATAGAAGGAACATGTATCACACGTGCAAAATTTGGGAGCGTGCCACACGAATATTCTACAATAGCTGGTATTGAAGAATCCGTACAAGAAATTTTACTAAATTTGAAAGAAATTGTATTGAGAAGTAATCTCTATGGAGTTAGAGACGCATCAATTTGCGTCAAAGGTCCTAGATACATAACTGCTCAAGATATCATCTTACCACCTTCCGTAGAGATCGTTGATACGGCACAACCTATAGCTAACTTGACAGAGCCCATTGATTTCTGTATTGAGTTACAGATCAAGAGAGATCGCGGATATCACACGGAACTCAGAAAGAACTCTCAAGATGGAAGTTATCCCATAGATGCTGTATCCATGCCTGTTCGAAATGTGAATTATAGTATTTTTTCTTGTGGGAATGGAAATGAAAAACACGAGATACTTTTTCTAGAAATATGGACGAATGGAAGTTTAACCCCTAAGGAAGCGCTTTATGAGGCTTCTCGTAATTTGATTGATTTATTTCTTCCTTTTCTACACGCGGAGGAAGAGGGCACTAGTTTCGAAGAAAATAAAAACAGGTTTACTCCACCCCTTTTAACCTTTCAAAAAAGATTAACTAATCTAAAGAAAAACAAAAAAGGAATTCCATTGAATTGTATTTTTATTGATCAATTAGAATTGCCTTCTAGAACGTATAATTGTCTCAAAAGGGCCAATATACATACACTATTGGACCTTTTGAGTAAGACTGAAGAAGATCTTATGAGAATTGACAGTTTTCGTATGGAAGATGGAAAACAGATATGGGACACTCTAGAGAAGCATCTCCCAATCGATTTACCTAAGAATAAGTTCTCGTTTTAAATCCATTGCAATTTTTTCCTCTTCTTCTTTTTCGAGTTAGAATAAAAAGAAAAAAGAAAACAATTTTGCATCTTTGGCACAATCTATATTTTCGCGAAATGGATCATAATAAAATGGATTTTAGGTATCTAGGGAAGATTCACTTGGAAGTAACTATTTCCTAGATACCTATGCACGGTACTTCACGGTTGAATGAATCAACCTGAAAAATCCCTAAAAAAGACCTAAAGTTAAGGATTTTTCAATGGGTAATGTTGCTCCAATACCTAACCAAAGAGCTACTGCAGTACCGATTAAAAAAACGGTCGTAGCTACTGGGCGACGAAATGGATTTTGGAATTTATTGACATTCTCTAGAAAGGGTACTGTCAATAAGCCCGTTGGCACAGAAACCATTAAGAGAACGCCCAATAACTTATTGGGTACTGTACGGAGTATTTGAAAGACGGGAAAGAAGTACCACTCGGGTAATATTTCCAGAGGAGTTGCAAACGGATCCGCCGGTTCACCAATCATTGACGGCTCGAGAACCGCTAAACCTACATTACATGCAATAGTACCTAGAATTACTACTGGAAAAATATATAAAAGATCGTTGGGCCAGGCGGGTTCCCCGTAATAATTATGTCCCATCCCTTTAGCTAATTTTGCTCTTAATACAGGATCATTTAAGTCAGGTTTCTTTGTTATTGGGATAGGTGAATTCTTTAGGATCCATCCCCCAAAGGAACCGGACATGAGAATTTTTCATCATCCGGCTCGAGCAAGAATGAAAGAAAAAAGACCGTGGAAGATCCATAATAGAATAAGGTATATAATGACTCAATGACTCTAGGTAAGAAAAGCTTTATCAGATTCTCTTTTCCGAAGTTGCACCTACAACTACTTATTTTATTGAAAAGAATCTTATTCTTATGGGTAAATGCTCAATATCCAAGTTGGCTTGCAAATTTGATCATGATCAATTGCTTTGTGGATTGTCTCATGTCTCTTGATTAGTTGGTGTTTATCCCCTCAATATCGCAAGTTTCTTACGTCCAAACAAAGTATTTACTTGTTACTAATAAAAAATCAAAAAGTCTAGCCTACGTTCTTCTTTAGATACCTTCTTTTACTCCGATAGTATTGCGGATCGCAATCGATGCAAAGAAAATGAATGCATTTCCATACTATAATAAAAAAAGTAAGTGTAATAAATAGAGAATTGGATCATGTCACATGACTTATTCTATTTCTACTCTATGGGATCTTACGGAGCCTGTTCATGGATGACATGGTTGGGGTATGATCATAGAAAATATTCTCCTCAAGTGAACCAGCCTATCCTTCCTAGATAGGGGACTTACGTGTTGATTGGATGCGGAGACACCTTTGGTTGTGAATTCTAATGTGGCAGATCCAATTCTTTATCTGCATGGCCAAATCAATAATTCAAGTCACACACTCCCATAATCCGCCTTATTTTCTTTCATAAAATGAACTTCAACTATTTGTATCAAAATACTTCGGAGTTGAAGAAAAGTATCCAAATGACATGTCTTATTTTACAATAACCCATGTTTGTAGCAATGAAATACCACAACCTACCCGATATGATATATGAAAATTAGAATTATCTTTCTCTATGATATGGCTTCCCTATAAAGGACCCGAAATACCTTGCTTACGTATCATTGGAAAGTGCATTAACATAAATACGGCAGTAAGCAGAGGCAGTACAAAGGTATGTAAACTATAAAAACGAGTCAAAGTGGATTGGCCCACACTAGCACTTCCACGTAATAACTCCACTAAAGGCGATCCTATTACCGGAATCGCTTCAGGTACACCTGTCACAATTTTGACTGCCCAATAACCAATTTGATCCCAAGGCAAAGAATAACCAGTTACACCAAACGATGCAGTCAATACACCCAAAACCACACCTGTCACCCAAGTTAATTCGCGGGGTTTTTTAAATCCACCTGTGAGATACACACGAAATACGTGCAGGATCATCATTAGAACCATCATACTTGCTGACCATCGATGAACTGATCGGATTAACCAACCAAAGTTGGCCTCGGTCATTATGTATTGAACCGAGGAAAAAGCCTCTGTAACGGTTGGGCGATAGTAAAAAGTCATAGCAAAACCGGTAGCGACTTGTACTAGAAAACAAGTAAGTGTAATTCCCCCTAAACAATAAAATATGTTGACATGAGGAGGAACATATTTACTAGTTATATCATCCGCAATTGCCTGAATCTCAAGACGTTCCTCAAACCAATCATATACTTTATTGAGATAGGTAACTAACCCGAGTCCCCCTCCGAGAACCGTATATGAAAATTTCATCTCGTACGGCTCAAGCAGAAACACACAAATTTTCAACGGATATTAGAAAAAAAAAAGGTTCAAAACTTCATCAGCCACTGGATTGGGTCGATTTGCCTTGAAGATATGAAATAAGAAAAATCCAGAACTTATTCTTTGTGATGATAATGCCAAAAAATCTCAAGTTGGCTCATCTGTCTTTCTTTCTTTCCCTTATGTTGGTCATTAGAGGCTTCTTGACTTTTCTCTTCCCTATTTTGGATTTCTTTTTTTTTTTTTGCGTAATGCAGATTTACTCTTGTTTTACTAGTAAATAAATAAAGCAAAAATTCTAGTAGTTTTCTGATAGAAATTATCTTGTTGCGATCCTATGAATCAGTTCAATTAAAACCTTAGATTCATACTAGAGCCACGATGATTGAGTCTCAAGCTAACCAAAAGGCAAGGGTTCTTCGAATAAGAACCGCTTGATGATCATTTATTGAATCCGTGTAATAACTCGACAAAATCGAGAGAAAAAAAAGTTGTCTTTTGGGCAAACAAAATTGGAAGGAAGAAAATTTCTTTTTTTATTAAAAACTACTTGAATTTTTTTCAGTCTGGTTGCGAGGTCTGAATAGTGAGTATGAATCATAGTTCCATTTTTTTTCTTGATCCACTCTATCTATTTCGTGTTCCAGATACTAGAATAAAAAATATCCGACGAATTAGAATCATCTTGATAGAGATAACAGGCCCTTTCTATGTATTATCAATAGGATCCATTCTAACAAGTCACACACTCATATTCCAGAGATACCAAAACAAAAAAATTCCACGGTCGAACTACCAGAATGTCTAGAAATGTATAGCTTAAAGTAGAAAGGCTTTTTTGGATGGAAAAACAATGACTTCGTAGTTTTAGTTAGTAGAAACCTAATTCATTAAAATTCCGTCCAGTAAAACAGAAGAATTATAAATTTCTAAAATGATAGATAGGAATATCGCGAATAAAGCCATTGCGACCCCCATAAAAGGAGTAGTCCCCCAACCCGGAGCTACTTTCCCATATTCCGAATTCAAGGGTTTCAATAAACTACCTACGCGAGTTCGTCTTGGCCCAGGTCTAGAACTATCTTCAACGGTTTGTGTAGCCATAAATTCTATTTAATCATTGGTGTTGACTTTGTATACTATTCCGTTGTAGTTGTAAATACAAGATCTTTTCGTAGATCCATTGTAATCTTGAAATTCTATAAAAATGGAAACAGCAACTTTAGTCGCCATCTCCATATCTGGTTTACTTGTAAGCTTTACTGGGTATGCCTTATATACCGCGTTTGGGCAACCCTCTCAACAATTAAGAGATCCATTCGAAGAACACGGGGACTAATTGAAGTAAGAAGTCTCCCCATCTGGGAGACTTCTTACTTCAATGAAATTATTTCATTTTTTTAGTCGGAACCTTAGGTGGTTCTCGGAAGAAGATAGCGAAAAAAATTATCCCTAAAGTCGAAACTAAAAGGAACGTATAAACCAATGCTTCCATAGATTCGATCGTGGTTTATTTACAATTATAACTTCCACACCTATTCATTTGTCATTTGGGATCTTTTCCCATATAAAGATAAAGAAAGAAAAAGAGTCAAAGAAAGGATGGGAGATGTTTCCCATGTCAAATCAAAAAAGAGAGATGAAAGATACCATAGCAATGTGGTATCAGACTGCTTGTCTCCTTGTAGTTGGATCTCCAACTTTTTGGAATGTTCCAAATTCCACTTGAGCATCCAAGTCTGGATCAATACCAGCAAAAACATCTCGGAACAAGGTTCTAGCGCCATGCCAAATGTGTCCGAAAAAGAAGAGCAAAGCAAAGGTAGCATGACCAAAAGTGAACCAACCCCTTGGACTGCTGCGAAAAACACCATCCGATTTCAAAGTAGCCCGATCTAATTCAAAAATTTCCCCTAATTGGGAACGCCTCGCATATTTTTTTACAGTAGCAGGATCAGAATAACTTACTCCATTAAGTTCGCCACCATAGAACTCCACCGTTACACCTACTTGTTCAACACTATATTTGGATTCTGCTCTTCTAAAAGGAACGTCCGCTCTCACAATTCCCTCTTCATCTACCAAAACAACCGGAAATGTTTCAAAAAAAGTAGGCATACGGCGTACAAAAAGCTCGCGTCCTTCTTTATCTCTAAAGACGGGATGTCCTAACCATCCAACAGCTATTCCATCCCCGTTGTCCATTGAGCCTGCTCTGAATAATCCCCCCTTTGCCGGATTATTACCAATATAATCATAAAAGGCTAATTTTTCGGGAATTTTAGACCAAGCTTCTGATAAACTAAGATTTTCGGCTAACCCATCGCTAACTCTTCGATATATTTCTTGCTGAAAGTATCCCTGATCCCACTGATAACGAGTAGGCCCAAATAATTCGATTGGGGTAGTTGCTGACCCATACCACATAGTTCCGGCAACTACGAAAGCTGCAAAAAAAACAGCAGCGATACTACTGGAAAGTACAGTTTCAATATTGCCCATACGTAATCCTTTGTATAGACGTTGAGGCGGACGGACACTAAGATGGAATAGGCCCGCTAATATGCCCAATGTACCCGCAGCAATATGATGAGAAGCTATTCCCCCCGGAACAAAAGGATCAAAACCTTCTACACCCCACGCTGGATTTACAGCTTGTACTTTTCCAGTTAGTCCATAAGGATCGGACACCCATATCCCAGGACCATACAAACCCGTTACATGAAATGCGCCAAAGCCAAAGCAAGCCACCCCTGCAAGAAATAAATGAATTCCAAAGATCTTGGGCAAATCCAAAGAGGGTTTTCCTGTCCGCTCATCACAGAATATTTCTAGGTCCCAATATACCCAATGCCAGATAGCTGCCAAGAAACACAAGCCAGAAAACACAATATGCGCACCTGCCACACCTTCATAACTCCAAATACCCGGATTCGTTACAGTTCCTCCTGAAATACTCCAACCACCCCACGAATTGGTTATTCCTAAACGAGTCATGAAGGGAATTACGAACATACCTTGTCTCCACATTGGATCCAGAACAGGATCAGAGGGATCAAAAACCGCTAATTCATATAAAGCCATCGAGCCGGCCCAACCAGAAACTAAAGCTGTGTGCATTATATGCACCGAAAGCAATCGACCCGGATCATTCAATACAACAGTATGAACACGATACCAAGGCAAACCCATGGAAATACCCCTTTAGCAAAGAAAAATAGACACGATGTCCCTTTATTTTATCGCATTGGAAAAGACTATCTATATCCTATGTACCTAACCCCTCTAGGGGATTCTGTGTCAGAAAGCGTGAATATTTATTTCATTCCATTAAAAATAAGAAGCCAATTCTGTTCGTAAGAAGAAAGAGAAGCAGATCTATTCTATACTCGATAAGTGCCAATATGCAATGGGTAGCTTGGCCTATTTGGAAAAAACGAAGAATAGATCCCTATCCCTCTTTGTTTATCATTCCAATCACCGATTCCTTTTTCTTTATTCAATCTGTCTTACCTTCCTTATATGTATTATTTCAATCTACGTATTAATAGAATCTATAGTATTCATATAGAATAAGAAAAAAAAAATGAAGACAATAAACTGCGGATTCTTTCTTTCTCTTCCATTCTTACGTTTCCATATTAAAGTGTAGTTTTCTTACTTAAATTTAATAATATTAATCTAATATGCCCATTGGTGTTCCAAAAGTACCTTACCGGATTCCCGGAGATGAAGAAGCGACTTGGGTTGACTTATACAATGTTATGTATCGAGAAAGGACACTTTTTTTAGGTCAAGAGATTCGTTGCGAGGTCACGAATCATATTACAGGTCTCATGGTATATCTCAGTATAGAAGATGGAATTAGCGATATTTTTTTGTTTATAAACTCCCCAGGCGGGTGGCTAATCTCAGGAATGGCGATTTTTGATACGATGCAAACGGTGACACCAGATATATATACAATATGCCTCGGAATGGCTGCGTCCATGGCATCCTTCATTCTGCTTGGAGGCGAACCCACCAAGCGTATAGCATTCCCTCACGCGAGGATTATGCTTCACCAACCTGCTAGTGCTTATTATCGGGCAAGGACACCAGAATTTTTACTAGAAGTGGAAGAGTTACACAAAGTTCGCGAAATGATCACAAGGGTTTATGCCCTAAGAACAGGCAAGCCTTTTTGGGTTGTATCCGAAGACATGGAAAGGGATGTTTTTATGTCAGCAGACGAAGCCAAAGCTTATGGACTTGTCGATATTGTAGGGGATGAAATGATTGACGAGCACTGCGATACTGATCCAGTGTGGTTTCCAGAAATGTTTAAGGATTGGTAGTGGCCGGATTTCTTGTAAATTTATTTCAAACCTAAATTCAGGTTTTCTGCGATTTAATAGAAAATAGAAATACTTCATGATGATCAATCATCAGGTTAAGATCGATCTAAACCAATCCTTTTTTTTTTTCTATATACATACGACATGCCAACGGTTAAACAACTTATTAGAAACGCAAGACAGCCAATACGAAATGCTAGAAAATCGCCCGCGCTTAAGGGATGTCCTCAGCGTCGAGGAACATGTGCTAGGGTGTATGTGCGACTCGTTCAGATCATGAGTTCAAACAAATAAGACAATTTTTGAAGTATCCATGATCGGTACCAATGAATAGGATAGAGCTTCTCTATCCTAGATTTCTATGGTATATGGAATTTCTGGTTTCCTTTGGTGCAAATCCAATCATCTAAATTGGAAATTAAGAAGCAATTCCCCCATTGGTAGAAAATGGTTATCCATTAAGCGGAGGAAATAGTAATAAAAAGAAAAAGGCTTATGCTCCTTTATCTTAAAAGAACGGACTAACAGGGTCAGCTACTTAGCCAACTTTCATAATTAAATGCCGTCACTGTATGGATAACTCTTATTGTGAAAAGAGCTATTTACTCTATAATGGATAGGTAGAGCCAAAGAATGTGAACTATACAAGTTCACAATACCTTTTGATGAAATGAAAGAAAGGGCTCCGGTGTATAGAGAGGGCCTCACCGTTTAAAAGGGAACCATAGAAACGATGGAACCCACTATTTTTTTGAGTATCGTTAGAATTTGTTATTTCTATGCGAAATAACTGAAGAGAATAGAATAAAAAATCGTGGTTGGGAAGGTTACAGTAGCAAAAGCCATTGGAATTAATATTTTATATATCGGAATAATTCGTTTTGTTATTAATGGGAAAAAGGATGGCTAAAAGAAGAGAAATCATTAGTTATTCATTAAGGTTAATTTGATTCAATGACCAGAGTTCCGCGAGGATATATAGCTCGGAGACGACGAACAAAAATGCGTTCATTTGCCTCAAACTTTAGAGGGGCTCATTTAAGACTTAATCGAATGATTACTCAACAAGTAAGAAGAGCTTTTGTTTCCTCTCATCGAGATAGAGGCAGGCAAAAGAGGGATTTTCGTCGTTTGTGGATCACTCGGATAAACGCAGCAACGCGGATATATAAAGTATTCGATAGTTATAGTAAATTAATACACAATCTGTACAAGAAGGAATTGATTCTTAATCGTAAAATGCTTGCACAAGTAGCTGTATCAAATCCAAATAATCTTTACACGATTTCCAATAAAATAAAGATCCTCAATTAAATGGATAAAAAAGTAATATACAGGAATAATTAAAACCGAATTCCCGGAGAGGGAACTCCGGGAAGATACAATAAATTAAGATTAAGTGGTAGGAATCAACGAGCATGTTGCAATAAATAAAAAAACTATTTATTCTTCCCCATTTTTCTTTCTTATAACAAACACAAGAATCAAAACTGGATTACTTTCTTTATATAGGTCTGGCCCTTTCGAATAAAACATCAACAATCGGAACTTAAGTTCCGATTGTTGTTTCTTAAATTCTGGTTGGAGTTTCTTAAGTTTCGATTGGAATTGAACTTTTGCGTTAATTGAGGAATATGTCTATTCTTTCTGGGTCTAGGACCAGTAATTATTGAAATTGACTGGGCTTGAAATTGCTTCTCATTCTCATAGTTACGAAATGGTAAGAAAGATAAAATACGAGCCTGTTTTATAGCAAGAGTAATTAATCGTTGTTGTTTCAAGGTTAATCTATTTATTCGTCTCGATAATATTTTTCCTTGTTCACTAATAAATCGATTAATTAAACTCATGTTTCTATAATCAATTCGATCCCCCGGGCCAATCCGAGGACGCCTACGAAAAGGTTGTTTGGATTTACGAAAAGTTTGCTTGGATTTACGAAAAGTTTGCTTGGATTTATGAAAAGTTTGCTTAGATTTATGAAAAGTTTGCTTAGATTTATGAAAAGGTTGTTTAGATGTATACATGATTTATTCTTTATTTTAAAATTTGAAAAAAAAAAATGGATTTCTTTATTTTATTAATTTTGGATCCAGAAGAAGTAGTCTTTCTTTGGTCCATATATTATTTGATTCATATTATTATTTGATTCATATATAGTATATGAATACCCTCTATACATATGAAATAATATCTACCTGAAATCAAATGAATTGATTTGTATTTTGTATTCTATCTATGTTCTATATATTAAATCTGTTCTTTAGAAAGATCGAACACACGATGCTCCTATTTTTTTATTTCGTCATGAGTCGTATGCTTGCGACAATAACGACAAAATTTTTTTAATTCTAATTGTCCGGGTGTATTGTGGCGATTCTTTTGAGTACTATATCTAGAAATCCCCGTCGATTCCTCATTGGCACCTTTTCGAACACAACTGATACATTCCAAAATAACTCTGATTCTAACACCTTTCCCCTTGGCCATGAACCTCCTTTCTTTTTTGGATTGACTTAACTTAATTCTTCTACTTATTCTGTTATTCTTCTATTTTGAATCCCAAGAAGAAGAATAAAATCCATTCGAATAAAAAATTTTTAAAATTCTTAAATTAAGTAATAAAAAATAGAGAAATAATTAAAGAATACAATCCTTGTCGAATTAGCAAGGATTTTGCTTCGAAATCCTTTCATTTAAGTAGCCAGCCCAGCCTCTTTCTATGCTCTGATTTCTGAGGCCTGACTTAGCTTGGATACCGCTTTTTATTGAATTTCTGTTTTCCAAAATGGGATTTGCCGAATTTTTCATGACTCTGAGGTTCAACCCAATCCATCTTTTCTTTCTTTTTCCTTCCTATACTAAAAAAAAAGGATTGAAAAAGGGAAAATTTGCGTCATGTCACGAAGAATTCCTCGCATAGCAATAACTAGAATTAAAAAAAAGGGAATGACAAAGCATCTGGGAATAAACGATTAATTTCTATCAATAAACCTGCTAAAGCCCCAAACCATAGAGTACTTAGCACGGGCGCTACAGAGAGATATGTTTTTATATCCCGCATTGAAAATCCTCCTTCCTTATTGGAATACATATATGATCAGATACTCTTGCCCAAGATCATTTGTATTTCTTTTGTTTAGGCGAAATTCCTAACTAAAAAAACAAAATCAATATTCTATATATAGAATGAACGAATGAACGGTATAGACGAGATTTTCCTACCCCTAAAAAAGAAAAAGATGACCCCTTCTTCCTATACATTACCAAGGAATAGTAATCTTTCTTTTATAGGTGAAATTAGATAGGATTTTAGATGTATACCATTCCTTGATTATATGAGACCAAAAAGAAGAAATGACAAGAAGGTTCTATATAGATAGAGAAAGAGAAGAAAATTACGATGTGGAAAACAAGACAGGAATTGTGTACAATGCCATTATACAACAATTTGGAAAAGGGATGTAGCGCAGCTTGGTAGCGCGTTTGTTTTGGGTACAAAATGTCACAGGTTCAAATCCTGTCATCCCTACCTATTACTTCTTTCTTCTTTATGGGCAGTAGCGAGGAGATCAATTAAAGTGGGTATAACTTGAATTTGTGGATACTATACGTACGTGAGACACGTTAGGAGTAGAAAAGGGTTTTCTTTTTGAATGAAAGCGCTCTTAGTTCAGTTCGGTAGAACGCGGGTCTCCAAAACCCGATGTCGTAGGTTCAAATCCTACAGAGCGTGATTCCATCTATCTTATGTCGAAGCAGAGTAAAATAACTTAACAAAACAAAGTTGAATTGCAACTCCAATTTGACCTCCTCTCTGGTCTGGAGGAGGTCAATCAAAAAAGAAATATTACTCAATCAAAGATCCAACTGATCCCCACGTCTGTATTGCAAATACGCAGTCACGAATAATCCCGCTAAAGTAATAGGAATTAGGCCTAAGACGATTCCAAATAGAAAAACTTCAATCATTTCGATTTGTTCGAGGGGATAAAAAAAAAGAGGTACGATCTATCCCTAAATAGTAGTCTAAATTATCCACGAATCTCAATGACCAAGAAAAGAATTGATAATTAGTGTGGAAAAGAGTCGTAGAATACCAGGAATCCAAAAGAAAGATTTTTATTTTCTGACTTATTCATTCAATTCATTTCAAATAAGACGTATCTTGTTCAAGCCAATAAATAGAGCTGGGGTTATAGTTAAAGCAGCCAGTAGAAAACCGAAATAACTAGTTATAGTAAGCATGAAAGGGTTAAATTCCATTTATTTTTTTACTACACTACATATGTTGGTAAAGCACTTACCTAAGTTATGGAAAATTCATAATTCATCGGTTATTTTAGATAATACTAAAAAACAAGATAGAGTGAGATACAGAAGTGTAAAAGAAAATCGATTCATCAGATGGGACATGAGTCTCTAATTCCGAATCAAGAGATTTGTTGTGGAATCTGTCAGTTCTTTAAAGTAATAATATTAAGAACTAGATCATCTAACCCCATTGAAAAATTAAATTGGATTTTCGGGAGAATTTTGGAATATAAGATAAATAAAGAATTGAAACAGTCGAATATTCCCCTATTCCTTCTTATTTTAACTGATTGTATTCCATATGGAATAAGAGGAGAAGAAAAGCATTCCACGACCCCCCGAGCAAGGGGCCCCTTAAAAAAAGGAAAGCTCTTCCTTGAATTTACTTTATTTTTATTCCTTTTTCGAACCCCAACCAAAGTTGATTCGAAGACGAGTCACTTCAATTATCCTTTTAAGTTCTATCTTCTGTCTTTCCCTATTTCATTTCGTAAAGTTCCACGCTTGCAGTTTAGTCAAGAAAGTTAGACCTAATCCAACAAACAAGGCAAGGATTGATTACGAATCTTGATTCTTCAAAGAATGTTTTCTTTCTCTCATAACAGATTATCCACTATTCGATTTTCTATTTATTAGATATTATATTATGCTAACCAATTAAATTCCTTAAAGGGAAAGGTTGGATTCGAAGAAAACTTTTAACTAAAAAGGGATAGATTTCGCATATACTTGTCCTTATATTGTGTCAGTATGAGAATATCTTTCCTAAATTATTTATCCAAACCTATTGATCATTAACTTGGATTTTCCCAAGATCTTGGCCGCTATTCCGAATTATTCTACTAATCCGAAGCCAATGAAAATAAGCAGGACCCCCAAAAATTGGGGGTTTTCTATTGATGCCTTGAATAACATATAGC